ATCAATCAAATTTCGGGAGGCCTCCTGCAGTGCTTCTTTAGGGGTTAAACTTCCATTGGTCCATATTTCAAGAAAGAGGATCTCGTGTTTCTCATTTTCAGTCCCATAAGAATGAATACTATGATTCACATTTCGAACAGGCATGAAGATAGCATCTATAGGATAACTTCCATCTTGGACGTTATTGGATGTTTTTATAAGATATCCACGATTCCTCTCGATTTGTAATCGAATACACAATTCAATTGGTTCCGTCAAGCTAGCTATCTGCTGTGTATTATCAATGATTTTTACATAAGGCGGTGCGATGATATCTTTGGCGGTTATATATCCGGGGCCCCTAGCACAAATGGCTGCCTCACACGTTCCATATAGATTACTTCTCAATACAATTTCTTTCAAATTCATTAAAATTTCATGGACTGATTCTTGAATACCCACTATGGTAGAATATTCATGCGGTATTTTCGCGGATTTTGCGCGTGTGATACATGTTCCTTCTAGTTCTCCAAGCAAAGCTCGTCGCATCGCAATGCCTATTGTGTCAGCTTGACCTTTCAGAAGTGGAGATAGAATAAATCGTCCATAAGAAAGACGTTTACTGTCTGCTCTTGATTCAACACACTTCCACTGGAGTGTACGAGTATCTATTCTTACTTGCTCTCGAACCATAATAATATTATTTGATCAGATCATTGAATCATTTATTTCTCTTGTTTTTCTTGCTGTTGAAATCTCTTCAATTTTGATTTTTACATTTGATTTTTACACACGTCTTTTTTTCGGAGGTCTACAGCCATTATGGGGCAAAGGAGTTACATCCCGTACAAAAGTTAATCGTATACCACTTTTGCTAATAGCTCGTAATGCTGCGTCTCTCCCGATACCGGGACCTTTTATCAAGACTTCTGCGCGTTGCATCACTACTGTACGAATAGCGGTTACTGCTGTGGTTTCAGCAGCAAATGGCGACGCTTTTCGTGTACCCCGGAATCCACAATTACCGGCAGAGGACGAAGAAACCACTTGCCCTCGTACATCTGTAACAGTCACAATGGTATTATTAAAACCTGCTTGAACATGAATAATCCCTTTTGGTATTCTACGCGTACTTTTACGTAGACGTCGGGTCCTACGTGAAACCAATTTCAGTCTCGCTTTTGCCATATTTTATCATCTCATAAATATGAGTCAGAGATCGATGGATCTATCCATTTTTGAATATCGGGCCTTTCCCGAGGTTGATTATCCTTGTCTTTGTTTATGCCTTGGGTTGGAACAAATTACTCGAATTCGGCCCTGACGGCGTATTAATCGACATTTTTCACAAATTTTACGAACAGAGGCTCTTATTTTCATATTTGCCGACTTTTCACCTTAATTCTGAATCTACGTCTTGGAAGAAAATAAGTTTCTTGAAATTTGGCATCTCGAATCATATTGAATGAATGTTGAAAATGTTGAAGTTGAAAAAAATACCGAAACTTTTGATTCTTATTTTTCGCAAAGTAAAGAATTCGACTAATTGAAGACTCGTTGTATTATAATAAACCTAAGTGGTAGCTTTCCCGAAATATAACCGAGAATTAGATCATTATTATCTAAATGAACCCCAAAGATATTGTTGAGACCGGATTCTTTAATTCAACTTTCCAGAATCAATTTATGTTTTTCAGTTAAACGAAAACCTCTTTTATGCCGGATCCACTTCGTTATTCTGGACGATCTAAAACCATAGATGTCGTTTTCAAAGATGAGGTCGTAGATGAGAGACGATATTAGACAACCTGTCCCCTTTCTTTGTCACAAATAGAAAGTTGCGAATTTCATTTGGATATTAGAAGGATTACCATATATAACACAAACATTCGCCACCTATTCTTTCTAATCGAGCCTCTCGGTCTGTCATTAGACCTCGAGAAGTCGAAAGAATTACAATCCCCATCCCGCCTAAAATTCTAGGAATTCGTTGATAGTTAGAATAGATTCGTAGACCGGGTCGACTGATGCGTTTTAAATTTAAAACTTTTCGATTTCTATAAGGCTCGTTCCGATTCCTTCTATAGCGTAGGGTTAAAACCAAAAAAGATTTGTTGTTTTCGCGATGTTTTCTCACGTTTTCGATAAAACCTTCGCGTAAAAGTATTTTAACAAGATTTTCGCTGAGATTCGTAAATGCTATTCGAACCACTCTTTTTGTATTCATCTCAGCATTTCGTATCGAGGTTAGTATATCAGCAATAGTATCCTTAGCCATAATGAATTAAAGTATTGGTCCCTCCCAATTGTGATATAATCAACATGTTTTTCTTGTTTTTTCTTTGGTTATGACTATGCATTTTTCAAGGTATACGCGTGAGACACAATCTACTAACTGAATCTTAATTGATTTCTTTCAAATAACTCCTCTAAACATAACTATATTCTTTCTGGAATTATATTATGATGGAACTAGATTAGGGTCTCATTTTATAATACTTCGGGAGCTAATGAAACTATTTTAGTAAAATTGAACTGTCTCAATTCCTCTGCAATTGCACCAAAAACTCGAGTGCCTTTTGGATTTCCTTCTTGATCAATGACAACTGCAGCATTGTCATCATATCGTATTATCATACCGTCGTCGCGTTTGAGTTCTTTACAAGTACGTACAATTACAGCTCTGACCACTTCTGATCTTTCTAGCGACATTTGCGGAACTGCTTCTTTGATCACAGCAACAATAACGTCTCCAATATGAGCATATCGACGATTGCTAGCTCCTATGATTCGAATACACATCAATTTGCGAGCCCCGCTGTTATCCGCTACATTCAAATAGGTCTGAGGTTGAATCATATCATTTTTTTGATTATTTTTTTTTAGGCAAAGTAAAGGGCGAAGAAAAAAAGAAATATTGTTTGTCCAAAAAACAAAACCTGCACCTGCGATTCGTTTGTATCCCCAAAAGCGATTTTTTTTGCTTTTGCCTTTTTCTTTTGCATTTCCAATCCAAATTTTCTCCCGCAAATTTTATCCCGAAAGAATGAATTGAGTTCGTATAGGCATTTTGGACGCTGCTATTGAAATAGCCCTTCTAGCTATATTTTCTGTTACGCCACCGATTTCATAAAGTATTCGACCTGGTTTAACAACAGCTACCCAATATTCAGGCGATCCTTTACCCGAACCCATACGTGTTTCTGCGGCTCTGATTGTAACCGGTTTGTCTGGAAATATACGGACCCATATCTTTCCACCGCGGCGTGCATTTCGTGTCATTGCCCGTCGACCTGCTTCTATTTGTCTAGATGTGATCCAAGCGGGTTCAAGTGCCTGAAGAGCATATTTACCGAAACAAATAGCATTACCTCGATAAGAAATTCCCTTCATTCTTCCTCTATGTTGTTTACGGAATCTGGTTCTTTTGGGGTTATAGTTGATGGTTGGGTTTGAATTCCATCGCTACTCCAGAATCGGACGTGAGAGTTTCTTCTCATCCGGCTCCTCGCGAATAAAAAGATTCAAAAATAGGGAATTTGAAGGAAATTTAGATAGAATAGAATTTGAATTCAGATAGACTTGTAGTTCATATGATATCCATCGATTTCATATATATAAGGAATATATCGGAGTATGGAGTTCAGCGAATCGATCTCAAATCTGGTAGTAATTTGTATCTTCTTTCTATCGTATAGTGTTTCTATCGTATAGTGAAAGACCTAAAAGAATAANNNATATAGAATATATAATTTTATTGGTTTTGATAATCTTAAAATGAATCTTTCTTTTGTTTTCTCCTTGAATTTAACCGCCTTAGCGTCGTTAATTGACCCAAATTTAGTAATCCAAGAAAAGAAAGTTTTCGCGGGCGAATGTTGACTCTTTCAATTCAATTTCGATTTCAGTTGTAGCCAGAATTTCTAACTTTTTCGAATATATGAATTGGTCTCGGGTCCGTTCCGCCATCCAGATCAATGAATCATTATAATTCTTGTTCAATCGAATTTTTGAGATCCACAGGTTCCGTCGTTCTCATCGCTTCTTACTTAATGTTTAGGTCTGAATTCTGCAATGGAGCTCAATGAAAGTTGTGCGTGAGTCAATCTTCTCAGTCTTTATTGACTCGAAGCTCTTGATTTTTTTGTTCTCTGGACGGATTCATTTTAGTATGGATGAATCTGTATTAATGCTTTCTTACATTGCCCTTTTTATGAGATGGCTCATAGACCTTACATATTCCATATTGGAATTAGATAGCATCAATCGTCGTTTTCTTTCTTTCTCTCATCCTTCCATTTATCCACACCCTTATTTTCTTTTCTCTATTTTGATTCACAACTTAGAATCTGATTTTTGTTTTTATTTAGGCAAAAGGTTTCAGTTGCTACAAGAATATGACTGATCTGTCATATCTTGACTGGTTCTTTGGATCCAGATAATGTGAAGTGATGAATTGGGTATTTTTCTAGAGTTATTAGTTTCGACTATCAGTGGCTTTTTTTACTAACCTCCAAAAACCAACGAGTCACACACTAAGCATAGCAATTATATCAAGCATTCAATTGAATTTTTATTAAACCCGATAGAATTACGAAGAATTATGAATTCCAGAAATTTTTTGGTTTTGGATTGAACAGAAAAAGAAGAAATGTCTTTCTCGTTTTTTAGTACATTACCAACTAGAAGGGAAGGAAAGGTCCAGTCAAAGTTTCTTATTCTCCATCAATAAATATCCAAATTTTAATGCCTAATATCCCCGAAATAGTTCGAACTGGATAGGAACAATAATCGATTTTCGCTTGAATGGTTTGTAGGGGAACTCTACCTTCTCGGATCCACTCAACCCGCGCAATTTCTTTTCCGTCAATACGTCCTGCAATTTGTACTCGAATTCCTTTTGTATTTGCTTGTTCAGTTAATTCAATTGCTTTTTTCATTGCTTTTCGAAATGAAACTCTATTCTTTAATTGGTCGGCTATAAATTCTGCAAGAATAGTAGAATTTCTATAAGGCTTTGC